TAAGAATGAATACTATGATTCGCATTTCGAACAGGCATGAATACAGCATCTATCGTATAACTTCCGTCTTGAATGTTGTTTAGTGTTTTTATACGATATCCCCGATTCCTCTCAATTTGTAATTCAATACACAAATTAATCGGTTCTGTTAGGTTAGCTATATGTTGTGTATCATCAACGATTTCCACCGAAGGTGGTAAAATGATGTCTTGAGCAGTTACATATCCAGGACCTTGAAAACAAATAGACGCATCCCGAGTTCCATACAGATTACTTCTCAATACAATTTCTTTCAAATTCATTAAAATTTCATGTATTGATTCTTGAATACCTACTATGGTGGAATATTCATGTGGTATTTTCTCAGATTTTGCACGTGTGATACATGTTCCCTCTATTTCTCCGAGCAAAATTCTTCGCATTGCAATGCCGATTGTATCAGCTTGGCCTTTCATAAGTGGAGACAGAATAAAGCGTCCATAATAAAGATGCTTACTGTCTACTCTTGATTCAACACACTTCCACTGTAGTGTCCGAGTAGATACTTTTACTTTTTCCCCAATCATAGTTATATATTTTTATCAAAAATTGTTTATTTCTCTTGAAATCTCTTTCTTTAATGTTTATTTTTAGTTTTACACACGTCTTTTTTTAGGGGACCTACATCCATTATGTGGCATAGGGGTTACATCCCGTATAAACCTTAAAAGTATACCACTTCTACGAATAGCTCTTAATGCTGCATCTCTTCCGAGACCGGGACCTTTTATCATGACTTCTGCTCGTTGCATGCCTTGATCTGCTACTGTTCGAATAGCATTTGCTGCTGCGGTTTGAGCGGCAAATGGTGTCCCCCTTCGTGTACCCTTGAAGCCACACGAACCGGCAGAGGACCAACAAATCACCCGACCCCGTACATCTGTAACAGTCACAATGGTATTGTTGAAACTAGCTTGAACATAAATAACACCCTTTGGTATTTTACGAGGATGCTTACGCGAACCAATACGTCCATTTTTACGTGAACCAATTTTTGGTATAGGTTTTGCCATATTTTATTATTTTAAAAAATATAAGTCCGAAATATATGGATATATCCATTTCCTGTCAAAAACGGATTCTTTACTATTTTCTATCTTAATTTTATTCTATTTCTACTAAGATAGATTTGAAATATCAAGCAATAATAATAATATAATATTTATTTGTTATAATACTTATAACATAGAATAGATTCTAATATAGAATCTATACTATATTTTTGTTTTGATTTAATATTTAAATTAAGTGAATTAACTATTTTTGTTTTGTGAAAATATTATCCTTGTCTTTGTTTATGTCTTGGATTTGAACAAATTACTATAATTCGTCCTCGTCTGCGGATCAATCGACATTTTTCACAAATTTTACGAACAGAGGCTCCTATTTTCATATTTCTCATTCCTTAACTTAATGCTGAATCTATTTATTGGAAGAAAATAGGGTTTCCTTATTACATTTTTTACTTTCTCGGTCATCGTATTGTTGTATACATATAAAAGAAGAGTACGTCGAATTTTCTTGGAAACATAGCCCAGAAAATTATTTCAATTCTATTTTTTCTATTAAAGGAACCTGGAATATACTCTCAGAAGTTATTCAGTAATTAAATCTTCATGAATTTTTTTATTTCGATTCTAGTTAAATCCTCTTGACACATTCACTAATGTATTAGGATTAGAAGTAATATTAGAAATTTGTGTTTTCTCTCTCCATTGACAAGAATGAATAGAAGTTTTTTATATAATTCGGATATAAGAATATCCGAAAAATTACCATATATAACATAAAACTTCTCCGCCAATTCTTTCTAATCGAGCCTCTCGATCTGTCATTATACCTCTAGAAGTAGAAAGAATTACAACCCCCATACCTCCTAAAATTCTAGGAATTCGTTGATAGTTAGAATAGATTCGGAGACCTGGTGTACTGATCCGTTTTAAATTTAAAAACGTTTTAGATGATCCTTTCCTATTTCTTCTATATCGTAGAGTTAAAACTAAAAAGTATTTGTTGTTTTCCCGATGTTTTCTGACGTTTTCAACAAAACCCTCTCGTAAAAGTATTTTAACAATGTTTTCGATAATATTAGTAAGTGGTATTTGAACTGTTCTTTTTCTATTCATGTCAGCATTGCGTATCAAGGTTATTATATCAGCGATGGTATCCTTACCCATGATAAATGAAAATGATTGTTGTTCCTTACTTTCAATATAATCAACGTGCTCCCATTTTTTGATTCAATAAAATATCTAATTATTGAATATGAGAATATAATAATACTCTATATATAGAAAATCTTATTATAATCTAATAGGATAATAGGATAATGTACATATATATAGAATATTCTCAAACTAAAAAAAAAAAAAATAGAATATTAGAAAATGAACTATTATACTAATTCAAAATTCTGAATTCTATTTTTTTATAGAATTCAGAATTTTGAATATATAAATAATAAATATATATTTCATTCCTTATTTTTTCTATCTATAATATTATATATATATTATTATTATTTTGATTTATTTTTTGAAATATTAATTAAATTAATTATTTAATTATTAAATGATATACCTATATCATGATCTTGTATTATAATACCTCGGGTGCTAATGAAACTATTTTAGTAAAATTTAACTTTCTCAATTCTCGAGGTATTGCGCAAAAAATTCGAGTTCCTTTTGGATTTCCTTCTTTATCAATTACAACCGCAGCATTATCATCATACTTTATTATCATACCATTACTACGTTTGAGTTCTTTACAAGTACGTACAATTACAGCTCTGATCACTTGAGATCTTTCTAAAGGCGTATTTGGTACTGCTTTTTTGATTACAGCAACAACAATGTCACCAATATAAGCATACCGTCGATTACTAGCTCCTATGATTCGAATACACATCAATTCGCGAGCTCCACTATTATCGGCTACATTTAAATAGGTTTGAGGTTGAATCATATCATTTTTTTTTTATCTTTCAGTCAAAAAGTTGAAGTAAAAAAAATATTCTGTGTTCAAAAAAAAAAAAAGAAACCCACAATTGCAATTTTTTTTCATACTAAAGACCTCTTTCCTTCGAATGATTATTCTGAAAGAATGAATTGAGTTCGTATAGGCATTTTCGATGCTGCTATTGAAATAGCTTTTCGAGCTATAGTTTCTGAGACCCCACTCATTTCATAAAGTATTTTGCCGGGTTTAACGACAGCTACCCAATATTCGGGAGATCCCTTTCCCGAACCCATACGCGTTTCGGTAGGTCTTACTGTAACAGGTTTGTCTGGAAATATGCGTACCCATATTTGTCCACCCCGACGGACATTTCGTGACATTGCCCGGCGCCCTGCTTCTATTTGTCTAGATGTGATCCAAGCTGGTTCAAGTGCCTGAAGAGCATATTTTCCGAAGCAAATACGATTACCTCGATAGGCTTTTCCTTTCATTCTTCCTCGATGTTGTTTACGGAATCTGGTTCTTTTAGGGTTATAGTTGATGGTTGTTTCTCAATTCCATCTCTATTACAGAACCGTACATGAGATTTTCACCTCATACGGCTCCTCACGAATGAATCGATTCCAAAATATTTAACCGATAAAAAAATATACAATAACATACATCCATTAGAAATTTGTATATCTTGCTTTGATATATATTGTTTTGGTATAAGATTCTAACGAATTTGTATTTGTCTTTTTTTATTATCATATTGGATTGGAAACAATTTTGAAATAAAAAAAATTATCGCGGGCGGATATTTACTCTTTCATTATCAATTTCAGATGTAATGTAGGGTTAGTCCACAATTCCTCAAAAAACAATGAATGGTTCTTAGTTTCTTCCGCCATCCCGCCTAATGAATTTTTAAGATTTGTTTTTTTTTACTTTTTTTTTTTATAAAAAAAAATTATCTTAGGTATTCACAGGTTCCGTCGTTCCCATCGCTTTTCGATTTATGGTTAGGTCTAAATTCTACAATGGAGCCTCTTTAATATTAATAAGATTTTATTTTAATAAAATTTTATTATTTATTTTATTCTTTTTTGTTGAATCAACCTTCTCAGTTTTATTGATTCTCGGCTCTGGATTCGTTTATTCTAGGAATATATTTCATCCATTATGGATTAATTTTTAATATGGATGCTTTTTTACACTACCTTTTATGAGATGACCCATAGACCTTTACATATTAGAATTCTATATCATTGATATCTTTTCTTTCTTTCTTTCACCTCTTCGTTTATCTGTATATTCTTATTGCTTTACAACTCATAATCAGATTCTTTTTTATTTCTGTTTTCAGTTGTTATAATTATATAACCACATATATCTTTATTTAGATTTTTTATTTGAACGGGTTCTTTCTATCCAGATAATGCGAAGCGATGAGTAGGTTATTAGTTCTTTAGTTCTTTATTAAAAAATTCTACGAATTTTTGTTTTAATTGAACCACTCGAAAAAAACCAACGAGTCGCACACTAAGCATAGCAATTCCTTCCTTATAAAATAATTATTAAAATTTTTTATTGAATCTTATAAAATTTGTCATTTATTCTTTCTTTTGGAATAATAATATATTAAGAATTCCTCATTTTTTGTTTTATCCAAAGATGGGAGCTTAAAGATACCGAAAAGTTTATTATTCTTTGTTTAGAAATATCCAAACTTTTATCCCCAATACCCCATAAATAGTTCGAACTGGATAGGAACAATAATCAATTTTAGCTCGAATTGTTTGTAGAGGAACCCTACCTTCTCTGATCCATTCGACACGTGCAATTTCTTTTCCGTCGATACGTCCCGCAATTTGTACTTGAACTCCTTTTGTACCCGCCTGTTCAGCTAATTCTATAGCTTTTTTGATTGCTTTACGAAATGGAATTCTATTCTTTAATTGTCCGGCTATAAATTCTGCAAGAATATTAGGGTCTCTATAAGCATTTGGAATTCTTGTAATTGCAATGTTGAGTTTTCGGTTCACACAATTCAGTTTTTTTTGCACATTTATCTGTAATTCTTCGATTCTTCGAGGCTTACCCTCGATTAATAACTTGGGAACTGCCATATAGATTATGACTTGAATCAGATCGATTCTTTTTTTAATCTTTATCCGTCCAATTCCCTCGACACCAGAGGATATTCTTATCGTTTTTTGTATATAATTCTTGATACAATCTCGTATTATTTTATCTTCTTTTAGATTCTCGGAATAATTTGTTGGTTGTGCAAACCAAATAGAATCATGACTTTGAGTTGTACCAAGTCTGAAACCAAGCGGATGTATTTTTTGTCCCATAATTCCTCACTACATATAAAATGATACGACTTATTTGTCTACTTTTTTATCTTTTTGTTATATATCTTTATGACTCATTGACTTAGTTCGTTGAAATTTAGATTGTGACTAGCATTTGCTGCTGCAGAATAAACCAATTCAAAAAAATGTTAACGACGAGATCTATTATCATTTTTCGCATATCCTAGGACGTTTCGAGTCGGTGAAAACTCTCCCAATTTATGGCCTACCATACGATCTGTTATATAAATAGGTAAATGCTCTTTTCCATTATGGATAGCAATGGTATGCCCAATCATTGTAGGTATAATGGTAGATGCTCTGGACCAAGTTATTATTATTTCTTTTTCTCCTTTTGTGTTAAGCTTATTAATTTTTCTTAATAAATGATTCGCTACAAAAGGATTTTTTTTTAGTGAACGTCCCATAGTTAATTATTCCTCTTATAATTTACAAAAAAGTGAATTTTTCCTCTTATATTTAAAAAAATAAAATCATATTATTTAATGTCATAGTAAATCACTCTTTTATTTTTTTTTTTATTTTTTATTGTAAAAACGAAGAAACAAATTCGATTTTCTCTACTCTACTATTTAATTTATACTGTCTACTCTAACACTATTTACTACGGCGACGAAGAATCAAATTATCACTATATTTATTCCTTTTTCTACTTCTTCTTCCAAGTGCAGGATAGCCCCACGGAGTTACTGGTTTTTTTCTACCAATCGGGGCCCTCCCTTCACCACCCCCATGGGGATGGTCTACAGGGTTCATAACAACTCCTCTTACTACAGGGCGCCTACCTAGCCAACGTTTAGATCCGGCTTTGCCCAAACTTTTCTGGTTTGCCCCAACATTGCCCACTTGTCCGACTGTTGCTGAGCATTTTTTAGATATCAAACGGACCTCTCCAGAAGGTAATTTTAATGTTGCCAATTTCCCCTCTTTTGCAATCAGTTTCGCTACAGCACCTGCTGCTCTAGCTAATTGTCCACCCTTTCCGGGTGTGATTTCTATATTATGTATGGCCGTGCCTAAGGGCATATCGGTTGAAGTAGATTCTTCTTTTTGATCAATCAAAATCCCTTCCCAAACTGTACAAGCTTCTTCCAAAGCATACGGCTTTCTGGATGTAGATAATGATATCTATACAGATGGATCTTCTATATCGTAGAATTCTTATTCTTATATATATATAATGAAATGAAATACCGCATGAGTGGATATTTTTATAATATAGGAATCTAAATCTGCATCTGCCGAATCACTCGTGTTATGATCTTCTACATCCTAGGTCTTCGCGTTCCTTCATCTGGCTTATGTTCTTCATGTAGCATTCAGACCGAATGACTCTATTAAATTACGTCGCTACTTCCACATAGTACAGGTAACGTAGGAGACATTTCTCTTTATCCCTGGGGGAATCTTTAGAATTATCACAGCTTAGCTTTCAATTTGCCTCTGACCATCAAATGAAATGTGAATAACCCTTGTCTCCTCCCCTCTTTGAAACAAGTGTCGCTTCTTGTTCTGTCGGTGCTTGAAACAATTTTGTCTTCTCCATATTACTATATATCTAGGGTCAATAATTTTATATGAGGAACTACTGAACTCAATCACTTGCTGCCGTTACTCTTCAGTTTTCTGTTGAAGTCTATCCTGTAGAGGTACTCCAATTGGATCAGTGATCGATTTCTAGGTTTCGCCGTAAACCTAATTGGTTACTTCCAATTACGTAAATCAATAGTTCAAACCGCACTCAAAGGTAGGGCATTTCCCATTTTGATAGGAACTTCTGTACCATAAACAATGGTATCTCCAATTCTAGCCCCTCTCGGGTGTAAAATATATCTTTTCTCACCATCCCCATAGTGTATGAGACAAATGTATGCATTTCGATTAGGGTCATATTCTATAGTTACAATTCTACCATATATGTCTTTGTCATTCCGTCGAAAATCTATTTTCCGGTATAGACGCTTATGACCTCCCCCTCGATGCCCTGCGGTAATGATTCCTCTGGCATTTCGTCCTTTACCACAACGACGCTTTCCATAAATCAAACGATTTCGTGAATTGGATTTCACTTGACTGTCTACGGCTCCATTGCGTGTGCTCGAGATAGAAGTTTTGTATAAATGTATCGCCATGCTATTTAGTGTTTTTTAATTTAAGTTCTTTTCTTTCTAAGAGGTGGAATAGAATAACCCGGTTGAAGCGTAATGATCATACGTTTGTAATGCATTGTATGTCCCTTAATAGATCGCACTCTTCTACCCTTTATTGGGAGTCTATGACTATTCATAGCTATTACCTTGACACCAAAGAAGAGTTCGACCCATTGCTTTATTTCTGTTCTAGTTGATCCCGATTCGACATTAAAAGTATATTGATTTTTCCCCAATAACCGAATACTTTTGTCTGTAAATACTGCAGATTTTATTCCATTCATAAATATATTTTCTTCCCTATGAGTTCTAGTCTCAATAAGACTACTAGTTTTTTTATTGTTCATATATATTTTATCGAATATACCACATCAATTCGTTATGTATGGATGATGAGATTCCATTGATACAGATCCAATCATTCTTTATTTCTCTGATAGATTAGATGTTCTGGGTTCAAATCTTACTGAAAGGTCCAGTAGAGTAGAGATCCGAAATTATTGCAATTAATTAAATTAATTATAAGAAATATATATATATTTCTATATATATAAATTATTTAAATAATAATCTAATTGAAGTTTAGTAATTTAATTAGTAATAATAATAATTGAAGTAAAGTAATAAAATAATAAATTGAAATTATTTAATTAATAATAATAATCTAATAATTAAAAAATAAAATAATAATCTAATTGAGGTTTAGTCTTGTTTTTGGAGAGAGGTTTTCATTGGGGTGCATCCAGTAGGAATTGAACCTACGACTTCGCCAATTATGAGTTGGGCGCTTTAACCATTCAGCCATGGATGCTTCGGGGGAATCCTCGTACCTGGTGAATAACCAAATTCCAATTGAAGTGAAATCTTTTAGATAAATCAATGCATTTAAAGGAGGTTTAAATACAAATGCATCAATTTAAACACTGGGTTTTCGAATTGAGAGAGATATTTAGAGAGATCCGGAATTCTCGCGATTTCTTATATTCATGGACTCAAATAAATTCAGCGGTATCTTTCATTCACATTTTTTTCTATCAAGAGAGTTTTATCAAACTCTTGGACTCCCGAATTTGGAGTATCCTACTTTCACGCAATTCACAGGGTTTAACAAGGACAAGGAATCGATATTTCACGATCAATAATGTAGTATTCTTTGTAGTAGCGATCCTTCTATATCGTATTAACAATCGAAAGATGATCGAAAGAAAAAATTTCTATTTGACAGGACTTCTTCCTATACCTATGAATTCCATTGGACCCAGCAATGATAATAGATTGGAAGACTCAAAAGATTCAACTAATATCAATAGGTTGATTGTCCCGCTCCTGTATCTTCTAAAAGGAAAAAATATATCTCAGAGATCTTTTTTCTCTGATAGATGGTCAGAACTTCATCTGGATTCAAATCCTACTGAAAGGTCCAGTAGAGATCAGAAATTATTAAAGAAAGAAGAAGATGTTTCTTTTCTTTTTTCCAGGCGATCGGAAAATAAAGAAATAGAAAATATAGTCAAAATAAGTATGTATTTACAAAAGACTGTCTCAATTCATCCTATTTCATCCGATGCAGGATATAATATGGTTACGAAGGATGAACTTGACAATTCCAATAAGATTTCCTTATTGAACAAAAACCCACTTTTTGGTTTATTGCATCTATTCCAGTACCGGAACAGGGGGGGATACATGTTACACCACTATTTGGAATCAGAAGAGAGATTTCACGAACTGGCGGATCTATTTAATCTATCAATAACCGAGCCGTATTTGGTGTATCATAAGCGATTTTCTTTTTCTATTGATTCTTTCAAATTGGATCCAAAACGATTCTTAAATGAGGTATTCAGGAATGAATCAAAAAAGAAATCTTTATTGGTTCTACCTCCTCTTTTTTATGAAGAGAATGAATCTTTTTATCAAAGCATCATAAAAAAATGGGCCCGCACCTCTTGTGGTAATGATTTGGAAAATTCAAAATCAAAAAGAGTGGTATTTACTAGTAACAACATAATGGAGACAGTCTATCAATATAGATTGATCCAAAATCTGATTCAAATACAATATAGTATCTATGGGTACATAAGAAATGTATGGAATCAATTCATTAAAAAGAATAGATTCGATTGCAACTTCGAATATGGAATTCAAAGGTATCAAATAGAAAAAGATACTATGAATCATAGAACTATAATGAAATACACGATCAACCAACATTTATCAAATTGGAAAAAGAGTCAGAAGAAAAGGTTCGATCCTATTTTTTGGATTTCTCGAACCGAGGGATCCTTTAATAGGGATCCTAATGCATATAGATATAAATGGTCCAATGGGACCGAGAATTTCCAGGAAAATTTGGACCATTTCATTTCCGAGCAGAATAGCCGTTTTCAAGTAGTGTTTGATCGATTACGTAGTAATAAATATTCAATGAATTGGTCTGAGGTTATCGACAAAAAAGATTTATCTAAGTCACTTTGTTTCTTTTTGTCCAAGTTTCTTCTCTTTTTGTCTAACTCACTTCCTTTTTTCTTTGTGAGTTTCGGGAGTATGCCCGTTCATAGGTCCCAGATCCACATCTATGAATTGAAAAGTCCGAATGATCCACTCTGTAATCAGTTGTTAGAATCAATAGGTCTTCAAATAGGTAATTTGAAAAAAAGTAAACCCTTCTTATTGGATGACTATCATACTTCGCAAAAATCGAAATTATTGATCAATGGAGGACCAATATCACCATTTTTTTTCAATAAGATACCAAATAGGATGACGGATTCCTATTTCTCAATGATATCTCACGGTCAAGACAATTGGTTGAATCCCGTGAAACCGTTTCATAGAAGTTCATTGATATCCTCTTTTTATAAAGCAAATCGACTGCGATTCTTGAATAATCCATATAATTTAGGCTTCCATTGGAACACAAGATTCTCTTTTTATGTGGAAAGGGCCTGTATCAATAATTATGATTTTCTGTATGGCCAATTCCTCAATATCTTGTTCAGTCGAAACAAAATATTTTCTTTGTGCAGCGGTAAAAAAAAACATGCTTTTTTGGAGAGAGATACTATTTCACCAATCGAATTACAGGTATCTAACATTTTAATACCTAAGGATTTTCCACAAAGTGGTCACGATAGAACTAGTTACTCGATCGCAGAAATTTATGGAACACCTCTAACAGAGGAAGAGAAAGTCCATTTTGAAAGAATTGATTGTCAACCTCTTTCAGATATGAATCTACCTGATTCAGAAGGGAAGAACTTGCATAAGTATCTAAATTTCAATTCCAACATGGGTTTGATTGAAACTCCATATTCTGATAAATATTTCCCATCCGAAAAGAGGAAAAAACGTAGTCCTTATGTAAAACAATTCCTTGAGAAAGGGGGGATGGATAGAACTTTTCAAAGATATAGTGTTTTTTCAACTCTCTCAAAATTGAATCGATTCAAAAGATATATACCATGGTTACTTACCTCGACAGGGCACAAATATCTAAATTTAATATTTTTAGATACTTTTTCAGACCTAGTGACGATACTAAGTAGTAGTAAAAAATTTCAAAAATTTATATCCATTTTTCATGATATTATGCATGGATCAGATATATTATCGGGAATTATTCAGAAAAAATTGTGTCTTTCACAATGGAATCTGATAAGTGATATTTCTAGTAAGTCTTTCCATAATCTTCTTCGCGAAGAAACTTTTCATCGAAATAATGAGTCACCATCAACACATCTGAGATCGCTAAATATTCAGGAGTTCTTCTATTCAATCCTTTTCCTTCTTCTTGTTACTGGATATCTCATTTTTACACATCTTCTCTTTGTTTCTCGATTCTATGGTGAGTTACAGACAGAGTTCCAACAGGTCAAATCTTTTATGATTCCATCCTACATGATTGAGTTGCGAAAACTTCTGGATAGGTATCCTACATCGGGACTAAATTCTTTCTGGTTAAAGAATCTCTTTCAAGTTGCTACGGAACAATTAGGAAAGTTTATAGAAGAAAGACGAGGTTCTACTTCTGGCAGTGGTGGTGCCATTTATGAGGTCAAATCCATACGTTCTAAGAAGAAAGATTTTAATCTCATCGATCTCATAAGTATTATACCAAATCCCATCAATCTAATAACTTTTTCGAGAAATACTAGACATCTAAGTCATACAAGTAAATTGATATATTCCTTCATAAGAAAAAGAAAAAAGGTAAATAGTGATTGGATTGATGATAAAATAGAATCCTGGATCTTGAACAGTGATTTTATTGCTGATAAAGAAAGAGAATTCTTGGTTCAGTTCTCTACCTTAACGGCAGAAAAAGGTATTGATCAAATTCTATTGAGTCTGACTCATAGTGATCATTTAGAAAAGAATAACTCTGGTTATCAAATGATTGAACAACCGGGAACAATTTACTTACGATATTTAATTGACATTCATAAAAAGGATCTAATGAATTATGAGTTCAATCCATCCTGCTTAGCAGAAAGACGGATATTCCTTGCTCATTATCAGACAATCACTTATTCACAAACCCCGTGTGGGGCTAGTAGTTTTGATTTCCCATCCAATAGGAAACCCTTTTCGCTCCGGTTAGCCCTACCCCTAGGAGGGGGTATTTTAGTGATTGGTTCTATAGGAACTGGACGATCCTTTTTGGTCAAATACCTAGCGAAAAACTCTTATGTTCCTTTCATTACAGTATTTCTGAACAAGTTCCTGGATAACCATCCTAAGGGTTTTAATATTGATGAGAATGATAGTGAAGAGAAAATTTTTGATGAGAAAGAGGGTACCATTTACAGTCTTTTACCTAGTAACGAGAGTCAGGATAGTTACTATAGTTACGATAGTGATGATAGTGAGGATTTCGACCGTGACCTTGATAGGAAGCTCAAGTTTATAACTATGAAGGATGTGCTACCTAGGGATCTTATACCGGAAATAGACCGATTTTTGATCACCCTTCAATTCGAATTAG